GGGTCTAGATCTAGGACAAGACTCTTATACAAGGTACTTAAATGTAAATGAAATACTGTGATTTGAAATAAAGTTTATAAATCATTCTATTTTTTTTTAGTATATTGATTGCAGCGAAATTTTTCATAATTGTATTTCAAATTAGTAACTTCTATTTTTTCCTTCCTTTCTTCTTCTTCGTTTCGGATCGAAAATAGAAGAGTTGAGTAAATCAAAAATCCAAAGGGGGTTCATGGCCAAGGGGAAAGATGTCCGAATAACGGTTATTTTGGAATGTACCTGTTGTGTTCGAAACGGTGTTAATAAGGTATCAACGGGTATTTCCAGATATATTACTGAAAAGAATCGTCACAACACGCCTAATCGATTGGAATTGAGAAAATTCTGTCCATTTTGTTACAAACATACGATTCATGGGGAGATAAAGAAATAGATCGAATCGAGCACATGTATGTAACCCTTCGAAGGAAGGGGAAAAAATGACATTCTATATAGAACATAGTTAAATATTCTATATATAACATAATTAAATATAAAATATAAACAAACCAAATCCTATTTATTCTAATTCATTTTAGATCCGACCTAAATAGGATTTTCGGGATAAGGAATAAACTAAACAAACCATGGATAAATCCAAGCGACCCTTTCTTAAATCCAAGCGATCTTTTCGTAGGCGTTTGCCCCCGATCCAATCGGGGGATCGAATTGATTATAGAAACATGAGTTTAATTAGTCGATTTATTAGCGAACAAGGAAAAATCTTATCTAGACGGGTGAATAGATTGACCTTGAAACAACAACGATTAATTACTATTGCTATAAAACAAGCTCGTATTTTATCTTTGTTACCTTTTCTTAATAATGAGAAACAATTTGAAAGAACCGAGTCGACCGCCAGAACTGCGGGTCTTCGAGCCAGAAATAAATAGGCTTACTCTTTCTTCACTTGAATAAAAATTCAAATCCGAACTCAAACGCAGATTGATGTTTTGTTCGAAAAATATGAAAAATGCAGATTTAATTATCGTGTCGTAAGAAAAAAAAGAATCGGGTAAGAATAAATCTTTTTTTTTGAGTGTGTTCATTCATTTTTACTAATTTTTTATCATATTCATTTTGACTCTACCCTCCCGGAGTTCATTCTCCGGGGAACTCCGTTCTACTTCTTTTATGATCTCATTGGAAATCATATAAAGATAATTTTTATTTGATATAGCTATTTGTGCAAGTATTTTACGATTAAGAAGCACCTGTTTCTTATACAGGTCGTGTATTAATCTACTATAACTATAGGATACCCCTATTTCACGAATTACTGCGTTTATTCGAGTGATCCACAAACGGCGAAAATTTATCTTTTGCTTATCCCTATCCCGATGAGACGAAACCAAAGCTCTTATTTTCTGTTGAGTAATTGTTCGAGTAAGTCTTGAATGAGCCCCTCGAAAGCTTGATGCAAATAAACGAATTTTTGTTCTACGTCTCCGAGCTATATTTCCCCGTCTAATTCTGGTCATTGAATAAATGAAACTTTGACGAATAACTAATAGATTTCCTTTCTTCAGTTATTCTTTTTCCCTTTCCTAGTCTATTAATAACAAAGCTTTTTTCCAATGTATAAACTAAAAATTCCAATGGCTTTGGCTACTATAACCTTCCCGACCACTATTTTTCTTTTTTCTAGGCATTTCACTTCGAAATAAGAAATTTTATTTTACTAGGTATCAAAATAGAATAAATAAAAAATAGAAATGGATAAAGAAATAGCGGCTTCCTTCGTTTCTATGATTACTTCTTAAACGGTGAGGTTTTCTCTATACACCGGAGCCTTTATTTCATTTAATCAATGTTATTGGTAACTTGTATAGTTCACATTCTTTGGCTCTACCCATGAATTATCCAGTAATAGGTCTTTCACGATTAGATCTACTTACACAGTAACGGTATTTAATTATGAAAGTTGGCTGGGTAGCTAACCCTGTTAGTCCGTTCTTGCAAGAAGGGGCCTAAGTTTTCTGTTTTTAAGTAAGATTTCCTCCGCTTAATGGATAACCATTTGCTACCAATGGAGAATTGCTTCTCATCTTAAATTGAGATGATTGGATTTGCACCAATGGAAACCATAAATTTCATACACAATAGAATGGATAGATTCTCTTTTTTTTTAGATACTGAATTGAATGGACTTCTTTTTCTATTCTATCCTATTCGCCGGTACTGATCATTGATACTAGAAAAAGTTTTCTTTCTTTTATCCCAGCTCATGATCTGAACGAGTCGCACATACACCCTAGTACATGTTCCTCGACGCTGAGGGCATCCCCGAAGCGCGGGGGATTTTGTGACATTTCTGATTGACTGTCTTGTATTTCTAATAAGTTGTTTAATAGTTGGCATGTTGAAGCATATCATATAAATAATGGGCTGGTTTAGATCGATCCTAACCTGATGATTTTGAATTACTTCTATTTAATTTTATAAGTAAATTAAGCAAAAA